TAGGATCGTCCAGTTCCTATAGGACCTATCACTAAAATACCCCTAGAGGGGGATAGCGCTAGGCGGAACGAAAAGGGTTTCGGGTTTCCATGAGATGGGAAATGAAAACTATTGGCCCCACACGAGGTTTGTGAATAAGTGATTGTCTGATAATGAGCAAGGAATATCCGTCTTTCTGCTAAACAGGATGTATTGAACTCATAATTCATTAGATCCTTTTGATGAATGTCAACTAAGTATCGTAAGTAAATTGCTCCCGCTTGTTCAAACATTTGATAACCATAGTCACTCTTTACTAAACGATCAATATGAGTCAGACTCCATAGAATTTGATCAATCCCTTTTTCTGGCCTTAGGGTGGAGAAATGAAACGAGTAAACTCTCTCTTCATCCAAAAACCAATCACAGGTCTCGATCCAGGATTCTATTTCATCATGAGTCTGAAACCTTTGCCCTTTTCTTATCCATGAATAGATCTCTTTACTTGTATGACTTAGATATCTCGTATTTCTCGAAAAAGTGATTCGATTGATGGGATTTGGTATGATACTTATGAGATCGATGAGATTGAAAAATATCTTCTGTAGAAATTTGACCCCATAAGCGGGACCACCACCAAATAGCGCAAAACCCAGTATTTCCGCTAGAAAATCTTCTAATTGTTCCCGAGCAACTAGAAAGAGATTCTTTAACCAGAAAGAATTCGGTTCAGGTTTAGGATACCCATCCACAAGTTTGTACACCTCAATCGTGTATGATGGAATCGTCAAAGATTTTATCCTCTCGAACTCTGTCTGTAACTCACTAGAGTCTAGGGAAACAGAGAAAAGAAGTACCTGAACGAGACATCCAGCAAGAAGAAGAAGTAAAAGGCTTGAATAGAGGAACTCCCGAATATTTGGCGAGCTCAGATGTGTCGATATCAATGGTGACTCATTATTTCGATGAATCATTTCTTCGACCCGAAGAAGCCTACGGAAACACTTCCACGAAATATCACTTGAAATCTCACTTATCGGTGTCCACAATCCCCACAATTTGAGCTTAAGAGCTCGCCATTTTAGCTTAAGAATTCGCCATGCTGATCTGTGCATAATATAATGAAAAATGGATACAAATTTGTGACTGCTACTTAGCATCGGCAATAGGTCTGAAAAAGCATCTAAAAAGATCCAATTTAGATATTTGTACCCTGTCGAAGTAAAGAACCATGGCATATATGTTTGGAATAGATTCCATTTTGATAGAGTTGAAAAAGCACTATCTCGTTGAAAGGTTCTATCCATCTGCCCTTTCTCAACGTCTTTCTTTAGCCAATTTCGCCAAAGACGCAATTTTTGACTCGTTTCGGGCGGTAAATATTTATCAGAACGTGGAGTGTGAATCAAACCCATGTTTGAATTGAAATTGAGATACTGATGCAAGTTCTTCCTTTCTGAATCAGATAGATTCATATCTGAAAGAGGTTGACAATAAGTTCTTTCCAAATTGACTATTTCTTTCTCTGTTAGAGGTGTTCCAGAAATGTCTGCGATCGAGTAAATAGTTCTACGAACGAATAGATCGGATCGAATTGGAAAATGGAAAGATTTGTACAAGTTATACCTTTCGTTACCCCTTTGTGGAAAATCATTAGGTATGAATATGTTAGATACCTGTGACTCGATTGGTGAAATAGTATCTCTCTCAAAAAAAGCATGTTTTTTTTTACCGACGCACAAAGAAAATTTGTTGTTGCGAATGAACAAGATATTGAGGAATTGTCTATACGTAAAATCATAATTCTTGATACGGGCCTTTTCCATATAAAAAGGGAATCTTTTGTTACAATAGAAGAAGAAGTGGTGTGGATTATTCAAGAATCGAAGTCGATTTGCTTTATAAAAAGAAGATATCAATGAACTTCTATGAAATGCTTTTACGGGATTCAGCCAATTTTCTTGATCGCAGGATATCGTTGAGAAATAGGAATCCGTGTTATCAAAGGATTTCCTGCGATTCTTTCTAGTATGGGAGTCAATCATCCACTTCCACTTTGGTATCTTATTGAACAAAAAGGGTGATATTGTTCCTCCATTGATCAATAATTGAGGTTTTTGGGAAGTATCATGATCATCCGCTTTCCATTTTTTCAAATGAACGATTGGAAGACCTAGTGATTTTAACAACGGATTGCAGAGTTGATCATTCGGACCTTTCAATTCCAAAATGTGGATCTCGGACCTATGAATGGGCATATTCCTTAAACTCACAAAGAAAAAAGGAAGTGAGTTAGACAAAAAGAGAATCAGCTTTGACAATGACTTAGCCATTTTTTTTTTGTTGATAACCTTAGACCAATCAATCCAATATTGATTAATACGTAATCGACCGAAGACTACTTGAAAACGGCTTTTCTGCTCAGAAACGAAATGTTCCTGGAAATTTTTGCTCCCGTTGAAACATTTGTATCTATATGCATCAGGATCCCGATTCGTGGATCTCTCGCTTCGAGAAATCA